ATGTAATTCTAATATAATGAATAAAAATAGAACTCATAAACGAAACGAAATAAGCGAAGGATAACGATGGTTTTTTATTAATCTTTGCTTCATGCGTAACATCCAAAATAGGAAATCTTAGATTTGGGAGAGATGGCTGAGTGGACTAAAGCGTCGGATTGCTAATCCGTTGTACGAGTTATTCGTACCGAGGGTTCGAATCCCTCTCTCTCCGTTCTCTCTGGTCACTTGATACTTTCTAATTTGAAAAAAAAAATGGGGATCCCCCGTTTTGTCATAGTTATATATAAAATGAAGAAATCAAAATAAAGAAATAAAAAAAGAAAGATTTTTCCTATTTCTTTTTTTATTCTTCGCGCCCGGGGTTACGTCCTGGATCATTAGATAAGAATCCAAAAATGAAGAGAGAAACAAAGAATATTACTACCGTGTAAACAAAGAGTTTGAGAGTAAGCATTACACAACCTCCAAGATCATTTTTTTTGCAAAAGGGAATAGATTATCCATTTTTGTACCACATATTTTGATATGAGACCAAAAAAGAGAAAAAAATTTCGAAAAAAAGGGGGAGAAGAGATTTTCTTTTCACAAATTTATTTGTATGTAATAAGATTCTAACTCTTTCGTTACCAAAATATTCTTGTTTGTTATATTCACAATCAAGTGCGGTAACTTAATAGAATAGAACCCCGCAAAGATAGAAAAAAGGAAACGGACTGATGCGAATTCAATACTAGAGTTATCCAATATACAAGAATTTCCATTTTGGAATCGAAGCTTCATTCCATAAGACTTATTTGATCTTATCAATTCTTAGACTCTTTTTATCGAATAAATCATGAATGCTTTTAGTAGAGTATTATATTATTAATAATTTTATCGAAAACTTACAGCAGCTTGCCAAACAAAGGCTAAAAGAAAAAAAAGTAGAGGTATGACGGGCATAAAGTCTACAATTGGACTGAAAAGGGCATAAGCCTCAGGCAATTTTGCGAAGAAAAAACTACTCGAATAAGGGGCAGAATTAAGACAGATACAGATTAAACTAAAGATATTTAGCATAACAAATCGTTTTTGCGGATAATTTTATTGAGTTTATTTTATTGATATAGGGAGAAAATGAAGAAAGAAGAGGGGTTAAAATTCCTTCTCGTTTGTAAAAATTCCCAAAATCAAAAATCCTTACATTTTCATTTGCAAATATAAGGAATTATACTTTCATACAATATCTTAATTGAATTCTATATAATGATCAATGAATTTGTTTTGATTTGATATCCACATATGTCTAATCCCAGCAACAAAAATAAGAACTCCAATCAATAACTAATACCAATTAAACAGTTAATTAGCTAATTAGAACTAATTATTATTAACTAAATCCATTATTATATATTATTTATTATATATAGGTATATAATATGCTTTCTATTTCGAATTCCATTTTCCAATAGAAAAAATGGAATATAGATGCAATTTCTAAATTTAACTAATCTAATATAGATTATTATACTAATATAGATTATTATAAATGTAGAGAAGAAATCCTTACTAAACTGATATATTAAACGAGAAATTGTTTTTATTCGAAATTATTCGAATTTATTTTCAATTTGTTATTGTTTATATGGGATTAAGTCTATAATTGACGAATAGCCTATAATTACTAAAATTATACTAATGTTTATTAGTCTAGTATTGAATATAAATAAGAATGGGGCGTGGCCAAGTGGTAAGGCAACTGGTTTTGATCCTGTTATTCGGAGGTTCGAATCCTTCCGTCCCAGGTTGATTCCAATGGAATCTAAGGATTGGATCACATTGCACTCAACATAACATTTCAATTAAATAAAATGTTTAAAGAAAAGAACCTCTTTCGTTCTGAACTTTTATGATTCTTCTAAAAAGAAAAATCATATTTTTTGTTCGTTTGGTTTATCATAAATAAAGGTAATCCAGTGTCAAATGTGTAAGAAATAGATAGAAATGGTTTTTTATATGGACAGGTGTGCGTTAATAGTTTCATTTCACTCCCAAAATGGGATATTTTTCCATTTTTCAATATTTTCCATATATATATATATAAATATTGAAATATATAAATAAAGATATATATATATATATATATATATATATATACGTATGTATTACTCCTATTTCTATTTGAGTTAGTTACTTAGGGACACTTTATGTTTCATATCTATCATACAAAATATTTGAATTATTAGATAATCATGATCATGATGCATTTTGAGTCAAAATGCAAAAAAAAAAGGCAAACCTCCATAACACCTAAAACACCTAAAGAAACTAAAGGGAATAGGGCAAATTCCACAGTCTATGTAGAGACTAACTGAGTAATCTAATTTAGTACTAATTTCATCATGGGTCTTGTATTAAAGTTACAAAAACCAAAAAGTTAGGGTCAAAAATGGGAAAAACAAATGAGTTTGGACCCATTTGTTTTTGTAACTATACTATATTTATAGTATAGAATCCCATAATAAGATAGGATCCCGTAATTTTTTTTTTGTTTTTATTTAATTTAATTAGGTTTTACTATGATTCACGATATCGGTATAACTTGTATGGGTATGAGTTAATCAGCAAAGCAAGGTAAGCTATCAATTGAAATATTAGTTTATGTATGGATCTTATTAACAAAGAAAGTTCAATGGATAATATATGGTTTTTTTGACCCAATTTTTTATTTTGTATCTGGTTCAAATGAATAATCTTAAAATAATCTTAGAATTAATGTAGGATTGATGTAGAAGGAATTTCTATATTCCATTTCTTTTATCATTTTAATGGAATAGAATTGATTCATGAAAAAAAATTCTTGACTTGAATCTTAAGTCAGGAAAGACCTGTATAAAATGACCGAGGCCCGTGCCCATACTCATTATATTATGTCTTGCTGTTGTTCTATTTACGTTACGTAATCATGGTCTTTTGGTTGGGTGTAATGGATCCGCAGATATTGAAATATCTATGATTAGTAGTTGGAATAATTATTCGTTCTATATCATTGATATGCGAACATCCCACTTTCCAGATTATTATTATTTTATCTTTTTGATTATTAATTCAACATATGATAAGGGCACTATTTAATCTTTAATCTTACCTTGTATAGTCTTACCTTATATAAGATTGATTTTTCAAAATAAAAGCCTTTTGGCTTATTTCTTATGAATGAATTCTTTTCTTGATACTTGAAGAAAAGAAATGGGAAAAATCAATCTTATCAAAAAAAGAAACTTCGGACTTTTATAGGGCGTTCTGTCTATCCATGGATAAAAGATAAAAAGTACGGACTCTTATGTACCAATGACTATTCATGATTCCATATTGACATATTGAATCAATTCCATACGGATTCAAAATCGAAAATTTGAGGAATGTTATGGTAAAACTTCGTTTGAAACGATGTGGTAGAAAGCAACGTGCGACTTGAAGGACATCATCATATGTGGATTCTTACATCCATCATTTTCTCTAAGAACGAAAATGCTCTTGGCTCGACATCGTTTGTTCTGTTCCATAGGACCTTAATTTTTATTGGGTTGTAAATAATAATAAATAGTACTTGAAATAAATAGTACTTGATGGAGCTCGAGCAAAAAATATTGATTTTTTTATCAATATTAATATGAAGAGGAATAATCTAGGGTTAGTGCCAATCAATAAGTTGGAACAACTTTGTAAATCTTTTATAGAGAAATCAAAAATTCAAATTTTAACAAGTTTGAAATGAAATCAAAAAGTCAATTTTGTTTGAAGCAAAATGGGTAAAACCTTTTTGATTAAAAGCGTATTACAAGGGAATTTTTTGTTCCCATAATTTTTCTATAAAAATAAAAATGAAAAAGCAAAAGGGTATGTTGCTGCCATTTTGAAAGGCGTAAGGATCATCGAAGTAATGTCTAAACCCAATGATTTGACAAAGGAAGGATAAAAGGTTCCGGAACAAGGAAAGACTCTTTTTAATTGTCTTGACACTTATATCAGAATAAGGAATCAGAATAAATTTGAGATGAGACAAATAAAAAAGGGTTAGAGACGACTCAATAAATGTCTAAGGATTTCCCTTTCATAATTATACAACTTGAGTTATGAGTACGAATGAGATTTCTTTTTTATGTAAGGAAGAACAAAAAACTCAAATCATAGTCTAATTCATTATTTTATGTATTCATTTTTGATTCTATATTATCTTTTTTCTATTTTGTTTGTCATTAATTATATACATTAATTATATATTAAAAATCTTATATAATATAAAAAAAAAAGAATTTTCTTCATTATTAAATTATTAAAATGAAAATGAAATTAATAAATTCTTTTCAAATAAAATAAATAAGATATTTTTTCAAAAATTTACATAATAACATATTTTACATAATTATATAAATCTAATATACATATATAATACATATTAATACATATTCTATATATATATAGAATTATCCATAATAACTTAATAATTAGAATAACTTAATAATGCGTATTTGTTAATTAGGTATTAGTGCATATTTATAATATAGATTATTAAATACATTATTAAATATTTTATTAAATATTAAATACATTTTAATCATCAATTTAATATTTTCTTTTTATTTTCTATTTTATACATTTTAATATATACACAATGTGAATTCTTTGTATTATACATACTATCTGTTATTATACATAGTTATTATATATACAATACAACAAATAAAAAGAACATAACAACAAATAAAAAGAACATCAAATATTATTAAATATTATAGATACAAAAAGAAATTAGAATCATTCTTTCTTGAGCCGTACGAGGAGAAAACCTCTTATACGTTTCTATGGGGGGTCTTTTTTATTTATATCTATCCCAATGAGCCATCTATCGAATCGTTGCAATTGATGTCCGATCCCGAAGAGAAGGAAGGGATCTTCGAAAAGTGGGTTTTTACGATCCCATAAAGAATCAAACTTATTTAAATGTTCCTGCTATT